CGCAAGTAATAAGAGGTTTAATGTTAATAACTCAATCAACTCTTAGAAAATATATTCTATTACCTTCATTAATAATAGCTAAAAACATTGTCCGTATGGTACTATTGCAATTTCCTGAATGGTCTGAAGATTTAAAGGAATGGAATAGAGAAATACATATTAAATGCACCTATAATGGTGTTCAATTATCAGAAAGAGAATTTCCAAAAAATTGGTTACTAGACGGCATTCAGATAAAAATCCTATTTCCTTTCTGTCTAAAACCTTGGCACGGATATAAACTAAGGTATTCTTATCTAGATCGAATCAAAAAGAAAGGTCAAAAGAATGATTTTTGTTTTTTAACAGTTTGGGGAATGGAAACTGAACTTCCTTTTGGTTCTCCTCGAAAAAGACCTTCCTTTTTTGAACCTATTTTAAAGAAACTCGAAAAAAAATTTGGAAATTTCAAAAATAAAATAAAAGAAATCTTAAAAATAAATAAAATTCTATTGATATTTAGTAGATTGAAAGAAGTAGATAAATCAAGAGAAACTAAAAAAGAAAAAGATTCTATAACGGATAATCAAATAATTAATGAATCAATGGATCAAATTAAATCTAGAAATTGGACAAATTTTTTACTAACAGAAAAAAAAATGAATGGTCTAACTGATAGAACAAGTATAATTAGAAAAAAAATAGACAGAATTACAAAAGAAAAAAAGAAAGTGACTCCCGGAATAAATGTTAGTACTAATAAAAATAGTTGTAATACTAAAAGATTCGAATTAACAAAAATTATTTGGCAAATATTAAAACGACGTAGTGTTCGAATAATCCGTAAATTTTCTTTTTTTATAAAATTTTTCATTGAAAAAATATATATAGATATCCTTTTATCTATCATTAATATTCCCAAAATACATACAAAACTTTTTCTTGAATCAATAAAAACTATTATTGATAAACCTATTTCCAATACTAAAAAAAATCACGAAAAAAGTAATAAAACCAATCAAAATACAATTAACTTTATTTCAACTATACAAAAGTCCTTTTATAATATTAGTAATAATAATTCACAGAATTTGGATGAATTATCCTCCTTCTCACAAGCATATGTATTTTACAAATTATCAAAAGTCCAAGCCCCCAATTTGTTTAATATTCTTGAATATCGCGGAACATCTTTTTTTCTTAAAACTTCAATCAACAATAATTTTGGCAGACAAGGAATAATTGATTCTAAATTAAAAGATAAGAAACTTACGAACTCGAAAAAAAATCAATGGAAAGGCTGGTTAAGAGGTTATTATCAATATCATTTATCTCAGATTAAATGGTCTAAATTAATAGCACAAAAATGGCGAAATAGCACAAAAAAATGTCGTACAATTCGAGATAAAAATTTAAACAAAGCGGATTCATATGAAAAAGAACAATTGAGTTATTATAAAAAACAAAGTGATTACGAAGTATATTTATTACCAAATCAGAAAGATAATTTTCAAAAAGATTATAGATATAATCTTTTATCTTATAGATCTATTAATTATGAAAAGAGGGAGGACCTCTCTATTTATAGATCACCATTCCAAGCAAATAAAACTCAAAATAATTTTTATAATTACAATACACAAAAAAGAAACAAATTTGCTAGATTAGCCTATATCCCTATCAATAATTTTCTAGGAAAAAGTGCTAGTATATATATGGAAAAAAATATGAGTCGAAAATATTTTGATTGGAAAATTATCAATTTTTGTTTTCAAAAAAAAATAGATATTGAAGCTTGGGTCAAGGTCAATACCAATAGGAACCAAAATACTAAGACCGAGGCTCCAAATTATCAAATAATTGAGAAAATTGATAAAAAAGATCTTTTTTATTTTATGATTCATCAAGATGAAGAAAGCAATTCATCCAATCAAAAAAAAAAATGGGATTGGATGGGAATGAATACAGAAATACTAAGTCATCCTATATCAAATCTAGAACTTTGGTTCTTTCCAGAATTTTTCCTATTTTATAATGCATATAAAATTAAACCCTGGTTTATACCAAGCAAATTCCTTTTTTTGAATTTGAATAGAAATGAAAATATTAGTGAAACTCAAAACCTGAATAGAAAACAAAAAGGAATTATACCGTCAAACGAAAAAAAATATTTTGAATTCAAGAATAAAAAAGAAAAAGAATTTGCAAATCAAAGAGCTCTTCGATCAACTATGCAAAACCAAGAAAGTCTTGTATCTGTTCTATTAAACCAAGAAAACGAGATTGCGGAAACTTATTCAGAATCAGACATGAAAAAACTACAAAAGAAAAAACAATACAAGAGTAATACAGAAGCAGAACTTGATTTCTTCCTCAAAAGATATTTACTTTTTCAATTAAGATGGGATGGTGCTTTGAATCAAAGAATGATCAATAATATCAAAGTATATTGTCTCCTGCTTAGACTGAGAACCCCCCAAAAAATAGTCCTATCCTCTATTCAAAGGAGAGAAATGAATCTTGATATAATGCTGATTAAAAAGAATTTAACTCTTACAGAATTGATGAAAAGGGGAAGATTGATTATCGAACCTCTTCGTCTGTCTGTAAAAAAATCAGGCCAGTTTATTATGCACCAAACCATAAATATTTCATTAGTTCATAAGAGTAGGCATCGTATTAATCAAAGATACCAAGAGAAAATATATGCCGATAAGGAGGATTTTGATAAATCCATTCGAAGCCATCTAACTGGAAATAATAATTCTTATTTGTTTTTCCCTGAAAATATTTTAGCGTCTCGACGTCGTAGAGAATTGAGAATTCTAATTTGTTTCCATTCAAAGAATAGTCAAGGTATCGATAAAAATATAATATTTTGTAATGGGAATAATTTTAAAAGTTCTAGTCAATTTTTGAATGAAAATAACGATCTTGATAGACATCAATTAATTAAATTAAAATTCCTTCTTTGGCCCAATTATCGATTAGAAGATTTAGCTTGTATGAATCGCTATTGGTTTGATACAAATAACGGAAGTCGTTTCAGTCTGTTAAGGATACGTATGTATCCCGCAATTGAAAAGTAATTAATGAAACTTTTTTATATAGTACCATATCTGATATATGAAAGCAAACAAATGCACAGATAACTTGTCTTACATTTTAGTCTAATATATGATATTAATTTAATGTAATGAGGTATCCATTATTTCTAAAAACGAATCAAGAAAATCTTCTTAATTTTAAGATTTAAATAATTTTCTTTTGAAAATGCAAAATAGACTATTATTTTGTATACCTATTCGAATGCCAGTTTAATTGGATCGATTCTTTTTATTTAATAAAATTAGATATAGAATTCCATAAAAAATAAGTTTCTTATGTATATCACTAACTCGCATTATTATTACTGATCAGTAAAATTCATATTTGTAAAAAAAGGGGATTTTTTTATGGTAAAAAATTCAGTCATTTCAGTGATTTCACAAAAAGAAAAAGAAGAAAACCCGGGGTCTGTGGAATTCCAAGTATTCTGTTTTACTAATAAAATACGAAAGCTTACTTCCCATTTGGAATTGAACAAAAAAGACTATTTATCTCAGAGAGGTCTGCGGAAAATTTTGGGAAAGCGCCAACGGCTGCTAGCTTATTTATCAAAAAAAAATAGAGTACGTTATAAAGAATTAATAGGTCAGTTGAATATTCGAGAGATAAAAACGCGTTAATTTAAAAAATGATTTTACTTTTGATGACTCTCTTTTGATTTTCAGCAATTCATGGAAGAATGAATCGGGAAAAAACCTATGACTTCACCAGTTACAAGAAAGGACCTCATGATAGTGAATATGGGTCCTCACCACCCATCAATGCATGGTGTTCTTCGACTTATCCTTACTCTAGATGGTGAAGATGTTATCGACTGTGAACCAATATTGGGTTATTTACATAGAGGGATGGAAAAAATTGCAGAAAATCGAACAATTATACAATATTTACCTTATGTAACACGTTGGGATTATTTAGCTACTATGTTTACAGAAGCAATAACTGTAAATGCACCAGAGCGATTGGGAAATATTCAAGTCCCTAAAAGAGCTAGCTATATCAGAGTAATTATGTTGGAGTTGAGTCGTATAGCTTCTCATTTGTTATGGCTTGGACCCTTTATGGCAGATATTGGTGCACAGACTCCCTTCTTCTATATTTTTCGAGAACGAGAATTAATATATGATCTATTCGAAGCTGCCACCGGTATGCGAATGATGCATAATTATTTTCGTATTGGAGGAATAGCTGCCGATCTACCTCATGGCTGGATAGATAAATGTTTGGATTTTTGCGATTATTTTTTAAGGGAGGTTGCTGAATATAAAAAGCTCATTACGCGGAATCCTATTTTTTTAGAACGAGTTGAAGGGGTAGGCGTTGTTAGTGAAGAGGAAGCAATAAATTGGGGTTTATCAGGACCAATGTTACGAGCTTCCGGAATACAATGGGATCTTCGTAAAGTTGATAATTATGAGTGTTATGACGAATTTGACTGGGAAGTCCAATGGCAAAAAGAGGGGGATTCATTAGCTCGTTATTTAGTACGAATCAGTGAAATGACAGAGTCTATAAAAATTATTCAACAGGCTCTGGAAGGAATTCCAGGAGGGCCCTATGAGAATTTAGAAACCCGGCGCTTTGCTGGAGTCAGAAATACCGAATGGAATGATTTTGAATACCGATTCATTAGTAAAAAACCTTCTCCTACTTTTGAATTGTCAAAGCAAGAACTTTATGTAAGAGTCGAAGCCCCAAAAGGAGAATTAGGGGTTTTTATGATAGGAGATCAGAATGTTTTTCCTTGGAGATGGAAAATTAGACCACCAGGTTTTGTCAATTTGCAAATTCTTCCTCAATTAGTTAAAAGAATGAAATTGGCTGATATTATGACGATACTAGGTAGCATCGATATCATTATGGGAGAAGTTGATCGTTGAAATGATAATTAATACAAGAGAAGTAGAAGCTATCAATTCTTTTTCTAGGTTGGAATTCTTAAAAGAAATCTATGGTATCATATGGCTATTTGTCCCTATTTTAACTACTGTATTAGGAATTACAATAGGTGTACTCGTAATTGTTTGGTTAGAAAGAGAAATATCTGCCGGGATACAACAACGTATTGGCCCTGAATATGCGGGCCCTTTGGGTATTCTTCAAGCTCTAGCAGATGGGACAAAATTGCTTTTTAAAGAGAATCTTCTTCCATCTAGAGGAAATATTAGTTTATTCAGTATTGGCCCCTCCCTAGCTGTCATATCCATTTTGTTAAGTTATTCAGTAATTCCTTTTGGTTATCATCTTGTTCTAGCCGATCTCAGTATAGGTGTTTTTTTATGGATTGCTATTTCAAGTATTGCTCCCATTGGACTTCTTATGTCAGGATATGGATCAAATAATAAATATTCCTTTTTAGGTGGTCTGCGAGCTGCTGCTCAATCAATTAGTTATGAAATACCATTAACTCTATGTGTGTTATCAATATCTCTACGTGTGATTCGTTAAAACATAAACTTTCTCTTATTTCGTTTTTCATTTCTAGGAAAAAAGTGAAATGAACTAAATCAGATAGTTATATGAGTGAAAGAAAACAGCTTAAAAATTCGCAGTAAAAGTGGAGTCTCATTGCCTATGTACAAGAGTTAAATGAAAAGAAAACAAAAGTCTATATATACTGTTTACCCCAAGCTTGATTCATTAGTCATCATGGCTTGAAGCGGGTTTAAAATAAAAGATCCAATTCTAGAAAATTTTTACTATCTATTTCCATAGTTGTATTACTATAAGACTAATAGAGGATTGAGCAAAAAAGAGTGGATGATTAGGAACACCAAGATACAAAAAGGATTAGTAATGTAAATAATGCAAATTATCCAACCGAATATTTCGACATCAAGAAAATAAAATTGGGGCTTTAAGTTAGTAGAAACGACCAAGTAGTACTCCCCATGATTTCGATCCAGAGTATGCTCCTATCCCCGATTAAGTAAATAACTATTAAGAACGAAGTAATCTTTTACCCTTTTTTACGTCTCCCCTTTTATGAGAAAGGAGAATAGGAACAAAAAAAAATAGAAAGAATGGAAAATAGAATAGAAAACAAAGACAGCTTTTTTATTTTCTATCTTATTTTCTATCATAGAACTTTAAAGAATTAGAATTCTTATCCTAATTCATGAACGAATGTCTAATTTTTGTAATCAAAAATCATAGGTTGAAATTTCTATTAATCTATTAATAAAAATTGCTAAAAAAAAAATATTTTATTCTTTTATTCAAGGATTAAGTTATTACTCAACAAAGAACAATTGAATGGTTAAAAAAAAGATGAGATCAATTCCGAAGCACGGTTTATTAGAAATATATTCTCTAGCAGACAGAATTTCATTGGTCTAATTCGGGACCTTACAATAAATAGATTTTTAGTTTGTTTATCTATCGTACAAACATATTAAGATTAATAAAGAATATCGAACAGGTTTTTAGATTTATCTGTGACCCTCGAGGAGCCGTATGAGATGAAAATCTCATGTACGGTTCTGTAATAGAGATGGTAGCAGTGATGTTATCACCGACTATGATTATCTAACAGTTCAAGTACAGTTGATATAGTTGAAGCGCAATCAAAATATGGTTTTTGGGGGTGGAATTTGTGGCGTCAACCTATAGGATTTTGCGTTTTTCTAATTTCTTCGCTAGCGGAATGTGAGAGATTACCCTTTGATTTACCAGAAGCAGAAGAAGAATTAGTAGCAGGTTATCAAACCGAATATTCAGGTATCAAATTTGGTTTATTTTACGTTGCTTCATATTTAAATTTACTAGTTTCGTCATTATTTGTAACAGTTCTTTACTTGGGCGGTTGGAATATTTCTATTCCGTACATATTTATTCCTGAATTTTTTGAAGTAAATAAAGCAAGAAAAATAAAAATAGTTGGAGCTATAATTGGTATCTTTATTACATTAGCTAAAACTTTTTTATTTTTGTTCCTTTCTATCACAACAAGATGGACTCTACCAAGGCTGAGAATGGACCAACTATTAAATCTTGGATGGAAATTTCTTTTACCTATTTCTCTCGGTAATCTATTATTAACAACTTCTTCCCAACTTCTTTCGCTATAAAAAATAGTGATATTTTATATTTACCATTTGTCTTAAACAAGAGAAAGAAACAAATAGAAAATTTCTATAGACATTTACGATATGTTCCCTATGGTAACTGGGTTCATGAATTATGGTCAACAAACAGTACGAGCTGCAAGGTACATTGGTCAAGGTTTCATGATTACCTTATCTCACGCGAATCGTTTACCTGTAACTATTCAATACCCTTATGAGAAATTAATCACATCAGAGCGATTCCGGGGCCGAATCCACTTTGAATTTGATAAATGTATTGCTTGTGAAGTATGTGTTCGTGTATGTCCTATAGATCTGCCCGTTGTTGATTGGAAATTTGAACCCG